GCAAAGGACGGAGCTTGTCGATACTTGATTTATAGAATACATAGTTCTATAAAAGACTGTAAGTTGTTTTCTCAAAATCGGGTTCTGTTTGGGTTCTGGGTAGCGGCCCAAACAGATATACCAATAGGGATGAGGTAAGGCTTACTTATTAATTCCAGAACTACGAAAGTAAGAGGTCAGAAATCTTGGTATCCAAAGGTTCCTAAAGGACATTCCATTTTTGCTCCTAGGATTGAAGAAAAGATTATACGAAAGACTATCAAGACTTCCTAATTATCTTACACTACCTACACTAACGTAGGGTCTACTGACTCTGTCTGGAATTAGATTGGATAGACTGATGGGAAATCAATTTAGGAGTTGTGGAAAGGACTGAAGATACTTTGTATCCATACTTACGAGAGACTCCGAGTACTCAAACATTCAATCAGGATGGTTGGTCGGCTCTTATCTTATAGAATAACAGAGTCAAAGTAAAAAAAAAAAAAGATTTCTTTGGTCGTGTAAGGAGATTACAAAAAAAATGTATGTAATAATGGTAGTGATGTCTCCCCATTCTTTCACAGAAAGAAAGACAGTAAGGCTTAGATCAAATAGGAAATGTAGGTATCCAATAGATAGTTATCTATCTTGATGGTATATTTTTTTTTATTTTTGCTTATGAAAGAAAGGTAACAAAACAAACAATAGGTCTTACTATTCCCACATGTTCCATTAGGAGCATTACTTTGCAATTTGCAAGGAAAAGGTGTGTGTATCATATTTTTACTTAATACTTCCCAATTCTACCAGAAATCCTATAAAGAATCTGTTACGAGTGGATTCATTGAATTGGTTCATCAATAGCCTTAAGTCAGAATCCTATTTTGACTCTGCGCCATTGATTCTACTATGATTATTGATCAATAATGGAATAATTCCTTCATAGAAATAGGAGATATAATTCACATGGATATAGTAAGTCTCGCTTGGGCTGCTTTAATGGTAGTCTTTACATTTTCCCTTTCACTCGTAGTATGGGGAAGGAGTGGACTCTAGGTATATTAATAATTGATTGAGTAATCGATTGAGTAATCGATTGAGTAATCGAATTGTATCAATTGTTTAATTGATCATTTTGCATTGATCGTTTTTCGAAGCTTTATTTTTAAAAAGCTTGTCTCTCTTTCAAAATTATACTGGAAAGACAATAATGAATAATAACCATTCGATCAAACAACGAATGATTCCTATAGTTTAGTTGTATTTCAAAACTCAAATCTACGCATGATAGGAAATTTTTTCCAACCGAATTCCTCCTAAATATTCTGTTTGGATAAACCTGTTCTTACCAGAATTATGGATATTACAACGAGAAAAAACCAATCCCTAGTTTTTTCTTTATTTGTTTCTCTCTTTCTTTACTTTCACTGTTCTAAGAACAAATCGTTCTGCTATTAGATTACGACGATACTTACTTTCTACTGGAAGTGACTAGTGGTTGTCCAAAGAGGTTCTACACATAATAAAATTAGATCTTTCTTCCGCTGAGTGATCCACCACATATCATACATTTAACATTTTAGACTCCTAGAGATTTTTTTATGCTTTTTTGACTCATCTCATGTCATGTTTAAGCATGAAAAATGGTCCGAGTCCCCTTTACTAATCTACTTCCTTTCAAAATCTGAAGAAGTTACCATAGAACTTCGTAAAGGATCTGTTAATGGCTCAATCAATGACTTCTTGGGATGGGAAATCAAAAAAATTCCTTGGTTTTGTTTTCTTTTGCTATAGTATAGGAATATACTATTCTTCCTCTATTGATTCTTTTGATGGATCCCGGAACCTATATATAAAATTATAAGAAACCTAGGAATTAGAAGAATTGGCCTTCGATTATTTTGGGTTGATCGAAATCGAGTGGATGTAGCGAAAAAAAGAAATAGAATTAGACTGCTATTTCGATGTACTAGTCTACTATTTAGATTAGATGTACATCTAATACATCATATACATACATATTGTAAATTGATCTATATAAACCCTCCATTTAGATAAAGTCTATATCTGTATACAATACAACTTTATATGATAATATCATTGTATACAATATTAGATAATATAAAATACTCTAAAGTGTGGTAGAAAGGACTATATATAGTCCTTTCTACCACACTTTATGATTCCAACCAGATCATTTCATTTAAGACTTGGAATTTTCTTTTAATCCCTTTCTTTCATTTCTTCAATCATTGAAAAAAGGATTGATAAGAACTAATAATTCAGATTCAAATTAATCATTTTGACTGACTGTTTTTACGTAGATAATAAGTAAAAAAGCAGTAGGAACTAGAATGAACAGTGCAGTCGCAATAAATGCGAGAATATTGACTTCCATAATTTCATTATTTATTTATTTTTTTCTTCGCAATAACTCGGGATGTAATCCCATAGAGATGAGAAATTTAACTCCTGTAAATTCATTGGGATGAATTGATCCTGATGATACTGAATAGGATCAATATTATGAATAACAATATCTGATCTATCAAATCGATTCATCGTCGAGAATTGAATAGTATAACATGGGAAGATCCTTTATCCATACTAATTACGAAATGGGATTTTTTATTGGATCAGGAATCCCATTGGATTTTTCATCCTCTTCCACTTTTTCTTTTCTATAACCTACTGTCTTCCTTATCTTATACAACTCTCCTTCCTGTGTATTATACTTACAATTATGAGGTATTATATGACCGGTATTCTATGGGTCACACACAGACCCAAACGAGGTGAGATGGAAAAAAAGGGATTAAATAAAAAAGATCAAATATTCCAACAAATTTACTGAAAAGGGTCCTTGCTCGGTCTTTTCTTTTATTTTATTAGTATCCTCTTTCTTGTATTTATTTGTACTGGAATGCATACATCAAAAATGATGTCTGCAATTTGAATGAGAATGAGATAGATTGTTTACAATTAGTCATTGAGGATACACAAACAAAGTCAGAACTAGAAAAGGTGTGGTTTAACCTGAAAAGTACTCTGTCGGGGTAATTATGTTAAGTTCATTGTCCATCGTACAATAAACGAATACCATTTTTGTATGTACTCCCGGTAAAATAGGATCACTCTACTCCATTTCATTGATCAAGAACAATCGAAAAAGAAAGTAAGACGAGGATGGTATCTCTAAAAATACTGAATATAGTAATACCACCAATTGTACTAATGTACATATGATATGTCTCTCCTTTATCAATCGGGAGTAGTGGAAAGATTTGAAATTCCCGTATCCATATTTGTGTGATGATAAATGCGAAATAAAAAACAAAAGAAATAAGGATCCCCACTGGGGATTAGATCTTGCTTCCTGTCCCCCTTTTCCGTGAAAAGAGAGAGATAAATTGATAAATTCACCGGATCCTAGTTCGGGACTGACGGGGCTCGAACCCGCAGCTTCCGCCTTGACAGGGCGGTGCTCTGACCAATTGAACTACAATCCCAGCGAAGTGTATGGCATACATATTCTTAATCTTACATATTCTTAATGTAATCATAAGAACATTCTAGTCCTAGTCGTCGTATTGTAAGAAAGACAGGAATGATATACTGATATCATATCCACATATAATATGGGCTATAGTGAGAGTGACACAGATTACTAGTAACCAATAATTATTTTACGGCCAAAAGTGGATAATCAATCAGAAAAAAGAACTAAACTTTTTTGTTTGCTTTTCATGATACTTTACTTAATTAAGTAAAGTATCATGAATTAGATCCTTAGAAAGATCAGAAAGAGAAAAATAGGGATAGAGAAAAAAAATTGATTCTTTCTCTTTATTTCTACGGATTAGGCATTTCCATTTATGGAAGACAAATTGGTTATATCATATTCATGGAGCGGTGAATTATTGGGCCGAGCTGGATTTGAACCAGCGTAGACATATTGCCAACGAATTTACAGTCCGTCCCCATTAACCACTCGGGCATCGACCCAGGAAGAATTCATTCTAGGCTTATCGATAATCTATGATCAACTTCCTTTCATAGTACCCTACCCCCAGGGGAAGTCGAATCCCCGCTGCCTCCTTGAAAGAGAGATGTCCTGAACCACTAGACGATAGGGGCATATACGCCCGACCATCATCATACTATGATAATAGTATGAGCAGTTTTTTGGAATTGTCAATATAGTCTAATGGTATGACTAGATCCAAAAAATCTTTCCTACTTTCTTTTATGTTATGATTTTTTAGAATTTTTTTAAAAAATTCAAAATAATAATCTTATTTTGGAGTAAATCCAATTTATTGTTCCTGAATGAACTCCTATGCATATACGTATATATTATGTACATATAGTACATATATACATATATGCAGTAGACTCATAATGAAAAAAAAAATGGCTAATTCATGAATTGAATAAAACGGCCCTTTTAACTCAGTGGTAGAGTAACGCCATGGTAAGGCGTAAGTCATCGGTTCAAATCTGATAAAGGGCTTTTTTTTCCACTAAACTCAAGTTTTAGCCTTCGTTTTTCAGCGGAAAATATCTCTATTATTTTTTCTAAAAAGAAAAGGATAACCACCATTATAACGAATTCTTATTATTCTGACTTTGAGTTAGGAAGTTGAACATTTATTGATTAGCAAAATGAATAATTGCACGTATTAGGAGTAGTCCACCTGTAGTGACATAGTAGTCCTCCTCATGTCTCATTATTCACAAATTTTTTGTCCTGGGACATAACAGAAATATTCTATAATACTCTATATATACAATTCCTATTATTAATCGACAAACCAAGGTGTTCTTATTTCTCCAATGTTCTTATAACACCCACTATCAAATTCTAAATAAAGAAAAAGTAAGTGGACCTGACCCATTGAATGATGACTATATCAGCTATTCTGATATTTAAATTCGATATAGATTAAATTGTATAAGCAGATTTATTTTTATTTACTTAGACCACGCAAAGCAAGAATTTGTCAATATTTACGATT